CCCTCTCCAAGTGTGATTTCTATGTTATGTATGGCTATGCCTAAGGGCATATTGGTCAAAGGTAGGGCATTCCCCATTTTAATAGGAACTTTTGTACCAGAAAAAATGGTATCTCCAATTATAGCCCCTCTGGGATGTAAAATATATTTCTTTTCACCATCCCCATAGTGTATGAGACAAATGTATGCATTTCGATTAGGATCGTATTCTATGGTTACGATTCTACCATATACGTCTTTTTCTTTCCGTCGAAAATCGATTTTACGGTATAGACGCTTATGACCTCCCCCTCTATGCCTTGCGGTAATGATTCCTCTGGCATTACGGCCTTTACCACAACGACGCTGTCCATGGATCAAATTATTTCGTGGATTGGATTTCACTTGATTGTCTACGGCTCTATTGCGTGTGCTCGGAGTAGAAGTTTTGTATAAATGTATGGCCATGCTATTAAGTATTTTGATTTCAGTTTCTTTTCTTTATAACTTTTCTTCTTTCTAATTTATAATGAGATAGAATAGAATAACCCGATTGAAGCGTAATGATCAATGCATTGTATGTCCCAGAATGGGTCCCATTCTTCTACCCTTTCTCGGGAGTCGATGACTATTCATAGCTATTACTTTGAAACCAAAGAAGAAAGAGTTCGAGTCTCAATAAGAATGCTAGTTCTTACTGTTCTTATAATTCCATATTATAATGAAATATATAAATTAAATATATAAATATATCACACCAATTTTATTCCATATGAAAATGAAATATCTAAATAAAATATATAAATATATCATACTGATTCCAGTTTTTGTAGCAGTGTTCCTTATATTTCGAATTCACAATCGAAATATGGTCGAAAGACAAAATCTCTATTTGAGACAGTTGGAAAAAGATATTGCGGAGTTAGGAATGCGTAAAGAAGAATTTAAAAAACCCTTATTCTTTGGCAAAGTCTTTCTTATTCATACTTGTTTCCACTTTCAATTTGGGAGAGGATTGAACTTAAAGATGGGATCACAATATAATATTCATCTTTATATATTTAAAAGATGGAAAATGAAACCAAAATCTCGATTCTAAAGAGATAAATAGGGTCCCAAAAAACGAGAGATATGTAAAACAGATTCTATTTCACCTATTCCTACTAATTCTAGATTCTTGGAGATATGTGCAAGCATATAAGTTATCATGCTTGCACATCCATTATTTAAGTCTACAACAATTATTCCAATAATTACATATCCAATTTGACCTATGGACGAATATGCAAGCATACGTTTCATGCTTTTTTGAGTAATAGCTGTTAATACGAATAACAGAAAATCTGTTAGAGCCTTTTCTGTACATTCAATTTACTCTACGGATAGAGGAATACAATACATAGAGTTGAACATAGTAAAATAAGAAATTGAAAGATTTCGTTGAAATTGTTCGTTTGGAAATTTCCCGAAAAGCTAATCATGGGTTCTTCTCTCCATCGGAACAACAGGGCATAAATTAAATATAGAAATATATCACACCAATTCCTGATGAGATTTCATTGATACAGAGCCAATTCCAATAGACTTATTGGAAGGTCCCATTGGCGTGCATCCAGTAGGAATTGAACCTACGAATTCGCCAATTATGAGTTGGGCGCTTTAACCATTCAGCCATGGATGCTTAGCGGGGATCCTCGTACATGGTGAATAACCATGTTCCAATTGAAATGAAATCTTTAGGATAAATCAATAAATACAATAAATACAATTTGGGAGGAATTTTCTAAATGAGGAATATAATTCTATCAGACCAACCTTCTGGACCTGAACCAGAATTCAAATTATGGATTTTCGAATGGAGAGAGATATTGAGAGAGATCAAGAATTCTCACTCTAATTCATGGACCCAAATCAATTCATTGGGATCCTTGATTCACCTTATTGTTAACCAAGAACGTTTTATAAAACTCTTTGACCCCCGAATTTTGAGTATCCTACTTTCACGCAATATCAGGGGTGTAGTACTCTTTTTTGTAGTAGTGTTCCTTATATTTCGAATTCACAATCGAAATATGGTCGAAAGAAAAAATCTCTATTTGAGAGGGCTTTTTCCTATACCTATGAATTCCGTTGGACCCAGAAATGATACATTGGAAAAAGAAAAATCCTTTTGGTCTTCCAATATGATTGTTTCCCTCCTCTTACTTCCAAAAAGAAAAAAGATTTATGAGAGTTCTTTCCTGGATCCGAAAGAGAGTACTTGGTTTCTTCCAATAACTAAAAAGTGTATCATGCCTGAATCTAATTGGGGTTCGCGGTGGTGTAGGAACTGGATCGGAAAAAGGAGGGATTCTAGTTGTAAGATATCTAATGAAACCGTCGCTGGAATTGAGATCTCATTCAAAGAGAAAGATATCAAATATCTGGAGTTTATCTTTGTATATTATCTGGATGATCCGATCCGCAAGGACCATGATTGGGAATTGTTTGATCGTCTTTCTCTGCGAAACTTGAATTCGGGACAACTTTTCGAAATCTTAGTGAAGCACTGGATTAGTTATCTCATGCCTGCTTTTCGTGAAAAAATACCAAATGAAGTGGAGAGTTTCGTCAAACAAGAAGGGGCTGGGTCAACTATTCAATCAAATGATATTGAGCATGTTTCCCATCTCTTCTCGAGAAACAAGTGGGCTATTTCTTTGAAAAATTGTGCTCAATTTCATATATGGCAATTCCACCAAGATCTCTTCGTTAGTTGGGGGAAGAATCCGTACGAATCAGATTTTTTGAGGAACGTATCGAGAGAGAATTGGATTTGGTTAGACAATGTGTGGTTGGTAAACAAGGATCGGTTTTTTAGCAAGGTACGGAATGTATCGTCAAATATTCAATATGATTCCACAAGATCTAGTTTCGTTCAAGTAACGGATTCTAGCCAATTGAAAGGATCTTCTGATCAATCTAGAGATCGTTTGGATTCCATTAATAATACGGAAGGAACAGAGATAGAATCCGACCGATTCCCGAAAAGCCTTTCTAGATATTCCTCAATGTCTCGGCTATTCACGGAACGTGAGAAGCAGATGATTATTCATTCGCTTCCGGAAGAAATCGAAGAAATTCCGGAAGAAATCGAAGAACTTCTTGAGAATCCTACAAGATCCATTCGTTCTTTTTTCTCCGGCAGATTGTTAGAACTTCATCTGTGTTCAAATCCTACTGAGAGGTCCACTAGAGATCAGAAATTGTTGAAGAAAGAACAAGATCTTTCTTTTGCCCCTTCCAGGCGATCGGAAAATAAAGAAATGGTTAATCTATTCAAGATAATTCCGTATTTACAAAAAACCGTCTCAATTCATCCTATTTCATCAGATCTGGGATGTGATATGGTTCCGAAGGATGAACCTGATATGGACAGTTCCGAAGAGAGATTTCAAGAAATGGCAGATCTATTCACTCTATCAATAACCGAGCCGGGTCTGGTGTATCATAAGGGATTTGCCTTTTCTATTGATTCCTACGGATTGGATCAAAAACAATTCTTGAATGAGGTAGTAAACTCCAGGGATGAATCGAAAAATCAATTTAATTTATTGGTTCTATCTCCTATTTTTTATGAAGAGAATGAATCTTTTTATCGAAGGATCCGAAAAAAAGCAGTCAATCAAAATCAATATAAATTTATCCTAAATCTGATTCAAATCCAATATAGCACCTATAGGTACATAAGAAATGTATTGAATCGATTCTTTTTAATGAATAGATCCGATCGCACCTTGAATCATAGAACTATAAGGAAATATACGATCAACCAACATTTATCAAATTTAAAAAAGAGTCAGAAGAAAAGGTTCGATCCTCTTATTTTGATTTCTCGAACCGAGAGATTC